CTGAAATATTCCATTTGAATTGGAATTTTCAAATCATCTAGAACTTATTAGATGAAACAAGAAAATAATTTTCATCAAATAAAATCGCATAGTTGAGAGTTTGTTTGCTGTAGGATATACCTTGTTTTAAGATTCATCTAATGTCATCCCACTTCTATTTTTTCTTTTTTTTTTTTTTTCTTCTTTCGATTCTATTTCTATATGTGATGTGTAGACATAGCATGCTCTTATACCTTAGACTTAGTTATTTTTATTTTCTTATTTTCTATTCTAGATTTTACTTCTATTCTAGATTTTACTTATTTTTAGACTTAGTATAGACTTAGTATCTTATGTAGATTTTGTCTATTTTTTCTATTTCATATTGATCTTTCTTATTTCATATTGATCTTTCTATCTTAGAAAGATCAATAAATAGAAAGTGAAAGTAAAGAATCCCTTATCTTATAGTAAAGAAGAAATAAAATAAATTCAATAATTCAGAATTCAATAAAGAAATTACAAATTCAATTTTCAATTAAGATTTGAAATTAAATTAAAAACAATGAAAAAAAAAAAAATAATAAAAATCTCATATGTAATTCATTCATGAAAGTGGATGAAGAGAGATATGGATATTTGATCCGATATTTTACAAATACCAATCGGGTCCATCGGGTCCATTGGAATGAATTATTGTGTTTATTTTATTGTTCCTACTACTATACTACTACTCAAATTTCTAGAAAAAAAAAGGGAATGTATTAGGGCTATACGGACTCGAACCGTAGACCTTCTCGGTAAAACAGAAAAAACTTATTATTATCGAAATGATTCGAACTGTTTCAAAGACCCAACATGCATTTTGTTGCATTGGGCTCTTTCATCAACTGATGTAAAGATCAGTTAGTCCACCATATTTTGTCTTTATAGGAAGATAAGAAGATAATGAGATGGCTCCATGTGCTCTGATTCATTCTTTGTATCCTGATCTAGGAGCAATACCAAAGTGTTTCAAAGAAGGGTGACCTTTATTTAGGTATGCCTTCGGCCTAGATCAAACTAAGTTAAATGCAGTCTCTATCGCTCCGCTGCAAGAGTCAAATATGAGACTTCATACACCTCAAAGCTCATAAGACGAAAAGAGGTTCTTTTGAGATCCTTATACTCATTATGCCTGGCATTGAATGGACTGGGCATTTACCTTACAATGGCAGGTTCTATTTGATTTGGCGCCGGAATTCGCACCTGAACCGGATCAAACCAAATTTGTCAGGCTATTTTTCTCTTGTTCTCTCGAATCTACGGAGTAAGACATCGACTTCTCAAAAAGATAAATTATGGTCATTGCATAATAGGCTCCCTTGAAAAACATTGGCGCACGTGTAAACGAGGTGCTCTACCTAACTGAGCTATAGCCCTTGTCATAACCATTTTAACATAGAGACAATTTATTGTCAAGAAGGTTATCCCAGAATCCCACATGATAACTCTCTGATCCATTTATGTTCACTGGGAAAAGATTGATATTGCTTAGAAAACCTATTTTACCTATAATTCATCAAAGTGATGGAGACCTTTTTTGTGGTGATAAATGACCTACTTAACCCAGTGGTTAGAGTATTGCTTTCATATGGCGGGAGTCATTGGTTCAAATCCAATAGTAGGTAGAACTTATTAGATACCGGATTCCATGGTATCTAATAAGTTTTTCTACCCATCCTCTTTTTTTCGTTCTATCATCAGATTAATCAAATTAGACTTCATTGTGTTCCATTTGTGGAATAAAGATTCAAGATGTAGTGTGTAGTGTATAATAAAGAACTCTTTTCATTTTGATTGAATTGATTTACTACTTAATAGGAAATCACTTTGACAGCTTCTACTCGTGTCCTAGCTCGTCTGAGAGCTAGATTTGCCTCAATTGCTTGTCTCTTACCCTCAGCTCTACTCAAGTTAGCTTCAGCTATTTCAAGAGTTTGTTGAGCTTCTTGTGGATCAATGTCAGTACTAATTTCCGCACCATTTCCTAAAATAGTGATCTCATTATTACTTATTCTAGCAAAACCGCCCATAAGAGCCACCGTTAACCATCGGTCGTTTAGCCGTATTCTCAAAAGACCTATATCTACAGCTGTGGCAATGGGGGCATGGTTTGGTAATACCCCAATTTGTCCACTATTAGTAGATAAAATAATCTCTTTCACTTCGGAATCCCAAATCATTCGATTAGGAGTCAGTACACAAAGATTTAAGGTCATTTTTTTGATTTGCTCTCCTCTTCTAAGTTCATAGCTTTCGCGGTAGCTTCATCGATGTTACCCACCAAATAAAAGGCCTGTTCGGGAAGACCATCTAATTCTCCGGAAAGGATGAATTGAAACCCCCGAATTGTTTCTGCGAGACCAACATATTTCCCTGGAGAACCAGTAAATACTTCTGCCACAAAGAAGGGTTGTGATAAGAAACGCTCAATCTTGCGTGCTCTTGCTACAGTTAAACGATCTTCTTCGGATAATTCGTCCAACCCAAGGATAGCTATAATGTCCTGAAGTTCTTTGTAACGTTGTGAAGTTTGCTTAACCCTTTGCGCAGTTTCATAATGTTCCTCGCCAACGATCCGAGGTTGTAACATAGTTGACGTTGAATCCAAAGGATCTACTGCTGGATAAATACCTTTGGCAGCTAATCCTCTTGATAATACGGTAGTAGCATCTAAATGTGCAAATGTCGTGGCAGGAGCAGGGTCGGTCAAATCATCCGCAGGTACATAAACTGCTTGGATCGATGTTATGGATCCTTCCTTGGTAGAAGTAATTCTTTCTTGCAAAGAACCCATTTCTGTACTAAGGGTAGGTTGATAACCCACTGCAGAAGGCATTCTACCTAATAAGGCAGAGACTTCGGACCCTGCTTGAACGAAACGAAATATATTGTCGATGAATAGAAGTACATCTTGCTCATTAACATCCCGAAAATATTCCGCCATGGTTAGGGCGGTCAAGCCAACTCTCATACGAGCTCCTGGCGGTTCATTCATTTGACCATAGACTAGAGCCACTTTTGATTCTGCAATATTTTTTTCATTAATCACCCCGGATTCTTTCATTTCCATGTAGAGATCATTTCCTTCACGAGTGCGTTCACCTACTCCGCCAAATACGGATACGCCTCCGTGAGCTTTGGCAATGTTGTTGATCAATTCCATGATGAGTACTGTTTTACCCACTCCAGCTCCCCCAAAGAGTCCGATTTTTCCTCCACGGCGATAGGGGGCTAAAAGATCCACCACTTTAATCCCTGTTTCAAAGATTGATAATTTCGTATCTAACTGTATGAAGGCGGGTGCAGATCTATGAATAGGAGATGTTGTGCGAGTATCGACAGGACCTAAATTATCAACGGGCTCTCCAAGAACGTTGAAAATTCGTCCGAGAGTAGCTCCTCCGACTGGAACACTTAGAGGAGCTCCCGTGTCAATCACTTTCATTCCTCTCGTCAGACCATCTGTAGCACTCATAGCTACAGCTCTCACTCGATTATTTCCTAATAATTGTTGTACTTCACAAGTTACATTAATTTGCTGACCGACAGTATCTCGACCCTGAATTACCAAAGCATTATAAATATTAGGCATCTTGCCCGGTGGAAAAATGATATCCAGTACTGGGCCAATAATTTGAGCGATACGCCCTAGGTTTTGCTCTTCAAGTGTAGAAACCACAGGATCAGAAGTAGTGGGATTGCTTCTCATAATCATAAATCATAATAAATATGTCGAAATTCTTTTTTTAAAAGTACTAAATAAAAATAAATATCCGATAACAAGTTGATCGGTTAATTCCATAAGAAAGACCATAAGAAAGAAATGGGAGTTAGCATTTGATTGAGTTGGTACCACCCAATAGAATCCAATGAAATTCTTTACTCAGTGAATGAGTAAATTTTCAATTCTTTCTATTGTATTTTTTTCTTTTGATTTGTGTTGTGCACCTATTCTTCTTTATATATCATATATGTTCCCTTTTCTAGATGAATTCTGACTCTTTTAACATCTAGGATTTACATATACAACATATATTACTGTCAAGAGAGGGGGCCGGGGGCCTCTATTCTTTACTTTTTCTTTCTATATTAGCTATATTAGATAGAATATTAGCTATTTCTATTTACTATATGATCGATTTACTATATTATATATATACATATATCTTTATATCTCTTTACTATCTTTAAATATCTCTTTACTATCTTGAATATCTTTCTCTTTACTTTAGAATTTCTGAATTCTAATTTAGAATTCAATTTCATTTCAATTGAATATTTATTTTATCTATTTTAATTGAATTCTATTGAAATTCTATTTATTAAGGATTCTTATTCTAATTCTTTTTCTTATTTTTCAATTGAAATGAAATTGAATTTTTTCATTTTACTTGATGTTTTTTTTTTATCTTTATTTTTATTTTTTTATATTCATTATAAAAATGAGTATGAAGAAGAATGAATATGATATAGAATTAGAATATGAATATAAAAAAATTAAGAAGGTAGTGATTAATTCCATTAGAAATAGAAATATTCAAAACGAAGATTGGGTTGCGCCATATATATAAAAGAGTATAAAATAATGATGTATTTGGTGAATCAAATACATGGTCTAATAACGAACCCTTTTCAAATTTTCATTATTCATTAGTTGATAATCTTAGTTTAGTTGAATCTTTTTTGAATTGTAAATATTTTTTTAAGTCACGCCTAATTCATATCGAGTAGACCTTGTTGTTGTGAGAATTCTTAATTAATGAATTGTAGGGAGGGACTTATGTCACCACAAACAGAAACTAAAGCAAGCGTTGGATTTAAAGCTGGTGTTAAAGATTACAAATTGACTTATTATACTCCTGACTACGAAACCAAAGATACTGATATCTTGGCAGCATTCCGAGTAACTCCTCAACCGGGAGTTCCGCCTGAAGAAGCGGGGGCTGCGGTAGCTGCCGAATCTTCTACTGGTACAT